CCTAATTGCTCCACATATAGTCCCCCTAACCACATTTTCTAAACGAATCAGGGATAATCCGAATTGATCTTGTAAGAGATTCGCTACAGAACGAATACGTTTATTTTTTAAATGATTCATATCGTCAAGCGTACCCATTCCAAATTTCATTTCAATCAAACGATCTGTAGCTGCCAATATATCTCTCGGTAACAAAAATGTATTGGTATGAGGTATATCAAGATTCAGTCTCCGGTTCATATTTAATCGACCAATCCTTCCTAATTCACATCTTTGTTGAAAGAATTTCTTTTGTAATTCCTTACATAAGGATTCAGAAAATACTGGATCGCCCCCTACACAAGTAAATTGTTGATAAAACTCCAAAATGGCATTTTCCTTTGATCCAATTTTTTTTTTTTCCTTATCATTCAGGAAAGCTAAGAAAATCTCAGGGTAACACACATTCTCTAAAATTTGTCGTAGATTCAAACCCATAGCTGATGATAGAACTAGAATAGATATTTTCTGTTTCCTACTCATGCGGGCCCATATCCTTGCTTTTCTATCAATCTCTAATTCTATTCTCCCCCCCCAATCTGATATTATAGTCCCAATATAGACCGAAATTCCGTTATGATCCAATTCTGAGCGGTAAAAAATACCGGGGCTTTGCAATATTTGATTGATTACAATTCGGTATATTCCATTTATTAGAAAAGTTCCTAGGGAATTCATTAAAGGAATGTTTCCAATAAAAATTTTTTGTTCTTGTATATCCCTACTGTTTTTCCAAATTAATCCCGCGGATACATATAATTCAGAAGAATATGTAAGTGATTCATATACAGCATCTCCTTCTTTTATCAATGGTTCGACTAATTGATATGTTTCCACAAATAATTGAAATTCAATTTCTTGATCTGTATCTTTAATTTTTGGAAACTTAGAAAACTCTTCTGTTAAGCCCTGATCAATGAACCTACAAAATCCTTCAAATTGGATTTGATTAAATCCAGGTATTGTAGACATTCCCTCGTTTACATCCTCGAGCATTTTAAATTTCCCGTTTATTAACTATTTTAAAAATCTCATTATTGGATCGTGCCTCATTCAATTCAATTATATAGATCGATCTAGCAATGATAGAATTTTTATTCTGTTTACAGAATCGCATAAAATTTTATCTAACTCCATAGATGGATATGGAATGTATGAAATACATATGAACGGTGGAATAAAGATAATTTTATACTAAAATTCGAATTTGCAAGAAATACAACTGGAAAGGGGTTGAGAAATTACACTTAACTTCGACTTAGGAAATTTTGTATAGAATAGCAAAACAAAACGTGATTTAATTTCTACCATTATTATGATATTACATATTCCAATATGATTGGAATATCCCAAAAATAAATGGATAAAATAAATGGATATGGATTCAGGATTTCATCTTTCGATGGGATAAAGAACCAATAATCAGAAACACTAGAAAGTTTATTTTTTTTAAGACTTAGTTGGCTTTTTCGTGTATTTCTTTGTTTAATTAAAAAAAAAATTGCATATACATAGAAAAGATGTATTTTTATCTATTTGTATATATTTTCGATTTATATATTATATATATATATTTATATATATAATTATTTTATATATAATATTAAATTCGATTCTAATTATATAGAATATATAAACAAAACTGTTGAAGTGCATAAGAAGGCTTATTAAGCATATCCAGATAGAACTAGATAGAGCTATGTATATATTCCTGTCTCCCCCTTTACTGCAGTTCCATTTTTGACAGCACATTTTGATAGAGGAATTCTAGACAGATAAGATATCAGATTAGCTATCTGTGTAAAATTTTATGTTCTAGGGTTTACATATACCCATAATTGGTGTTATAATTCGAATTGAGAATAATTTTGTATTGAAAAGAATCAATACTGATTGGTTAGGTATCCATTTTTTTTCTGATATCATTAAGATTAGGGAAATACAATTTTCGATTCAAATCCACGAATCGTTCGTAAATTCACAGTCAATAGTTAATGGTTCAAATTTGTCCTTAATTTTGTCTTTTGTCAAAGAAAAGTCACTTTTTTATTTCATATAGAAAGCAGAAAGAATTTAAATAGTGTATGTTTTTAAATACTATACAAAATTAATTGAAAAAAGAAATCCAATCAAAAAAAAAAAGAAGGATTTCTTTTTCGGAATTTTGGAAAGGGATTAAAAAAAATGGGATTCACGGTGCAAGTACAAAAAAAAAGAGTCCCCCTTTCCAAAATAAAGGAGGACGATATTTTTGTCTATTTTGTGTCGTCTTGGCGGCATGGCCGAGTGGTAAGGCGGGGGACTGCAAATCCTTTTTCCCCAGTTCAAATCCGGGTGTCGCCTCATCAACAAAAGACGCAAAGTACCTTATTCCCTTTTGCTGATATAATTTGTTGAATTTTCCCCCAACAGAAGCACGCGGAGGAAAAGTCACCTTGATACTTCCAAAGGTCTTACTGCTTATTTTGTTTGTACTAAAAGTTTTTCAGTCATCATATAAAAACTTCTTAAAATTAATTGGCTTTTTTGGAGTGTTTCATCAATATATTGAAGATATTTTTTTTGACTCTGCGCCAGCGATTCTACTATTATTAGTATTAGTGAACAATAATAGAAAACTTCCTTAAATAGAAAAATTCATTAATAAAAAATTCCTTCATATTCATAAAGATAGAGGACATAATTCACATGGATATAGTAAGTCTCGCTTGGGCTGCTTTAATGGTAGTCTTTACATTTTCCCTTTCACTCGTAGTATGGGGAAGAAGTGGACTCTAGGGGTACTACTAATTGAGTTGAGAAATTAAACTGTATCAATTGTTTTATACATTATTCTGCAAAGATTTTAAACTTTAACTCTTGTTTAAATTCAATTTAATTGAATTTAAAATATCTTCATTTCAAAATTCTATATCTATATTGGATTTGAGTGAAGTAATCTATTCTATGAATAATATATGAATAATACCCTTTTCTTTTAATTTAATCAAACAAATATTTCAATGATTGTGGTGTTCATATTTCCAAAGTAAAACGAATACAAATGATAGGAAATTCATTCCAACCAAATTTTTCCTAAATTATCTATTTCGATAAAGTGGTTCTTACCAGAGTTATATATCAACAATGAGGTGAGGGGGAAGGGATCGCCCTCCCTTTTTTTGTTTGTCTCTTTCCTGTTCAAAGAGAAAAAAATTACTTCTTTTATTAACTATTTATTAACTATTAAATAGTTATTGGTTCTTAAATATTCAAAGTGATTAAAATTAAGTGACTTTTCCATGGTAAATAAGATATTTTCTTGCTTAGTTTATTATTTGTTTTATTCTTTTATAAAATTGATTTATGCTATACCTTATTTTATTAACTTGACTTATTTCATATCATGATTCAAGGATTAAAAACGGGCAGGGTTTACTAATCCTTTTTGTTTTGTTGAAACCTTAAAAGTTTTTATAGAACTCCTTTCCTTGAATGATCTGTCAACTGCTCGATCAATTCTTTCTTCGAAATGTTAAAAAAAGATTTCTTGATTTTCTTTTATTAATATTAAAAATTAATATTAATATATGTCCAGATTTTTTACTTTTTTTTTTTATTGATTTTATTCTTTCAGTGGATGTTGGGATTCATATTGAAAATAATCAGAACTATAGGAATTAGAATAATAAAAGTAAGACCTGCCTTTCGACTATTTCAGATTAATTAGAATCAACACAAATAGATGAAGAAATAGAATTGGGACATTATGTACATTCCATATAGAGAATTGATATCTAGATATATCAATATGAGATTCTAGATTAATCTATATCTATACTAAACCTATATCTTCATACAGTATAACTTTATATATTATAATACCAAAAATAGGTAGTATGATAGAAAAAAAAAGATTTCTTTCTATCATACTATGGAATCTCATAGAATACTGCTAATTCTAGTCTATTTATTTCATCTAAAACGAAAACTAGTAATCCTTTTCATTTTATTCCGTCAATCATTGATAAGAACTAAGAAGTCAGGTTTCATTCAAATTAATCACCTTGACTAACAGTTTTTACGTATATTATAAGTAAAAAAGCAGTAGGAACTAGAATAAACAATGCAGTAGCAATAAATGCAAGAATATTTACTTCCATAATCTCATCGTTTCTTTCATTTTTCTCTTTACTTCGCAAAAACTCGGGATTAAATCCCATAGAGATACTAAATCTTTCGCCTCTACTCTAAATTCAATGGGATGAATTCCATCTCGATGATATTGAATTGGATCAATATCATGAATAACAATATCTGAGCTATCAAATCGCTTCATTGTCGAGAATTCAATAGTATAACATAGAAAGATTGTTTATCCATACCGAATTTAAAAACAGATTCTTGATTCAATTGAAAATTTATTTACTTTACTTTTTTTAATTTTTCATATTCTTTTCTCGAAAAAATAAAAAATTCTTGACTTCTTTGTACAATCATGGGAGACGTATCATGTAACCACCTTTCCTTTCCACTTAGATTGGTTACAACCAAACCCAAACAAAAGTGCTCAATTTGAAATTTGAATGAGATTAGACAAAATCGGAGCCAAGAAAAAAGATACTTAAAAAAAAAGGATTCTATCAAAGAAATTAAATTCATTTTGTATCGTACAAATCCGATTTTTTTGTGTGATTTATTGGTGTTGTGTATGGGGCTACCGAAAAAGATATGGTACTCGATTTCATTATACGGGTCAGGAGTAATCGAAAAATCCAAACTAAGTAGAGTATCTTTTTAAATCTTGAATATGACGCTACCAATAATTGTACTAATTCACATATGTTTCGATTAATCAGTACTAGTTGAAAAAAGAAAAAAAAAATAAAATAGTTAAATCTTAATTATGTAACTATTAAGTAACTATTAATTATGTTTATGTAACTATTTAATATGTAAATATTAAAATATTAATTATTTAATAATTATTAATTTAATAATTTTATTTAATAATATAAATTCCATAATATTAATAAATTAAATATTCCAAATATTAAAATTAAATTGAATAGTAAATAAAATTTCAAATTAACTAGAATTTGTATCGAAAATATTTAAATAGAATTAAATAAGAATTAAATCTAGAAATATTAAATAAATAATTCATAAGAATTAAGTAATAAGAATAAATAAATAAAAAAAAAAGAAGTATCCCCTTGGGAATGAAAATTAAATTGTGCTATTTGCTCCCCTTTCGCAGAAGGGGGAGATATGAGTTGATGTATTTGTTTTATTCCATTTTTTTTTAATATTATTAGATCCGTCGGGACTGACGGGGCTCGAACCCGCAGCTTCCGCCTTGACAGGGCGGTGCTCTGACCAATTGAACTACAATCCCCGGGAAATGCAATAAAATGTACAGCATACATATTATTATGATTTCATTCAAACTCTTTTTTATATTTATATTTCGATTTTCGATTGAAATCAACGCCTTGGAACAGAAAGGGGAGTGTGATATTCACATGGATATACACTTTAATGATACAAAGGGACAGGGATTGCTAGTAATCTTTTCATTATTTCAAATCAAAATCGAATAAAAAAAATCTTTCAATGTAAAAAAAAAAAAAAGACTCTTTTTTCTTTACATTACTCTTTATTCTTAGACTTTATACTTACAAATCCGGATCTGAGTCTAGATGATTAGCAAGATCAGAATTTTTAGAAAAAAAAGAAATAAAACAAATAAAATAAAAAACAAGTAGAGATATATCCGAACTTTTTCCTTTTTTCCGTATCAGGCATTTCGCGAGAACAAGGGGCTTATTTCATGGCAGATCAGTGAATTATTGGGCCGAGCTGGATTTGAACCAGCGTAGACATATTGCCAACGAATTTACAGTCCGTCCCCATTAACCGCTCGGGCATCGACCCAGGAAGAATCAATTCCAGATTTTTTTATTAAAAAAAAAAAAATAATCCACGATCCCCTTCCGTTCGTAATACCCTACCCCCAGGGGAAGTCGAATCCCCGTTGCCTCCTTGAAAGAGAGATGTCCTGAACCACTAGACGATGGGGGCACATTTGCCCGACCGCCAGCATACTATGTTCATAGTATGAACAGTTTTTTGAAATTGTCAATATAATGGATAATGGCGATTAGAATAATTTCATTTTAATTTAATAATTAGAATAGAATAATTCTAATCGAGAATACTAATTTCAAATTCTAATTAAATAATTTATTTAATAAAAATTTATTTAATATTTAATTAATATTCTATTAGAATATAGTTTCTAATATAGTTACTTATTTTTTCTAGATTTAGAGATTGAATTTATAATCTAGTTTCATAGATCTATCTTATCCACATAGTAGATCATTCAAGAATTCAATCAAATGAGCCCCTTTAACTCAGTGGTAGAGTAACGCCATGGTAAGGCGTAAGTCATCGGTTCAAATCCGATAAGGGGCTTTGGCGTTTTTTCATAAAACCAGCGGTAGTATTCCTATTTGAAGAGGGAATAGAAGTTGCTATTTATAATAACAAAAGTAAGAAACTCTAGAATTCTAATTAATTCTAAAATTTTCAAAAATTAATATAATTAATATTATAATGCTTTATTTTAGCTTCTTTTCGACTTTCGTTTAGAATCTATCTATAGAATATTCTATAGAATATTTGAATATATTATTAGTAATCTATTAGTAGTATTAGAATATTGTAATATCCAATATTAATATCTAATAATAATAAATTATTTTATTCTAATCTAATATATTTCTATTTTCTATAATTTTTCGATTTATATAATTTTATTAATTTTATATAATATCTTTCTTCTATATTCTAGTTTAGTTTATAGAATATATTTCTAGCTATTTAGAATATATTTTCTTCTATTTTTTATACTATTTTTTATAATAGTCTATTTTTTAGAATATATTCTAAATAGAATATATACTATTCTAGTTATAGTATAGTATTTCGAATATATATTATTAGAATTCTAGAGTATTCTTTAGAATATATAATATTAGTCTATTTTTTTTTTTATCTAGTTATTTATAGAGTTAGAAAGTTTAGTTAGAAGGTTGAACATTTGTTTATTATATTAGAATAGAAATATAATGAATAATTCAATAAATGAGAAATTATCTCTTAAATCGCCAAATTTCCTTCTTTTCCATAAATCAATCGTAAAAATTGGATTCGAAATCAATAAAAGTAAGTGGACCTAACCTATTGCATCATGACTATATCTACTATTCTGATATTGAAATTCGATATAGATGAAATTGAAAGAGTAGCTACGCTTTTTCTTTCATTTTGATATTTCTTTTTGAACTCCGAAAAAAAATCTGTCGATATTTCTGATTTAATCTTCTTGCTCCTAATTATTCTATCTAATTATTTTATTTCTATAAGGAATAAATCACTATTCCCTTTCTCCATAGAAAAGTTTATTCGAAGTCA